CTTAAGCCCTGATCAATGAACCGACAAAATCCTTCAAATTGTATCTCATTAAATCCCGGTATTGTAGACATTCCCTCATTTCTATCCAACAGCATTTTGAATTTCCCTTTATTGAAAATAAGAAATTCCATTATTGGATCGGTCTTCATGCAATGCAATTCTATGGATCGATCTAGCAATGATAGAATTTCTATTCTGTTTACAGAATCACATAAAATTTTCTCTAACTCCAGATAAGAATAGGCACTTATGAAATACATATGAACAGAGGAATAAAGAGAATTTGATACTCAAATTGGCATAGAATTTGTAAGCGATACAACTGGAAAAGAATTCAGATATTCTACTTCCCTTAGACTTAAGGTAAGGGAGTTTTTTTTGTATAGAATAGCGCAACAACACAAAAAAAGTGATTCAATTTCTATCATTATTATGATATTTCATATTCCAATACAATTGGATACCAGTAAAATAAAGAGTTTTGAACTTGATATCTTCAATGAAATAAAGACCAAACAAATAATGAGAAATAAAATCAAATAGAAGATATACTATGCCTTGACTATTTTGAGTGTTTTTTTTTGTACTAGAGTTCGTGTTTTTTTATATTCATATATATTATTTATATTCATAATATATAATAAATACATACATTCATATATAATATATAGATTGAAAGATTGAAATACATAACGGAAGAAGGCTTATTAAACATAGATGGATAAGATAGAAGTCTAACTATCTATATATATCGCCTCTTTCCAGTTCTATTCTGAACAGTACATGTTGTGTGCTATACAAATTTATATTTTGTCTATTTCCCTTTTCATTGACTCGTTTTCATTGACTAGAAAATCTTCTATAGAACTCATCGAACGATAAGCTATTCAATTAGGTATCTGTCGAAGAATTTATGTTCTGGGGTTTACATATACTCATAATTGTTGTTATAATTGAAATTGAGAAAGATTTTTTTTTTAAAGAATGAATCGGATTCAGATTAATTACGTATCTCTATCTAGTTCAATTTACTTATAGCATTAAGGAAATACTATTTTTGATTGCAATTCAAGACTCGTTCATGAATTCACAGAAAAGAATTTTTGGTTCAAAGTTGTCCTATTCCTTTTGTGACTTCAGTCACATTTAGTTTTTCATTTCAATAGAAACGGGAAAGAATTTAGATAGTACGTGTTTTGATATATTATACAAAACGAATTTGAAGGGATAGATCCAATCCAACCAAAAAAGGAAGGATTTATTTCTTTGATTTAAGCAAAGGAATGGGATTTAAATAAAAAAAATAAGTGGAGTGTGCCCTCTCTCCCCCCCCAAAAAAAAGGGCATTTTCGCATGTATTTTAGAGTGCCTTGGCGGCATGGCCGAGTGGTAAGGCGGGGGACTGCAAATCCTTTTTCCCCAGTTCAAATCTGGGTGCCGCCTGATCAACAAAAGACGCAAAATACCTTATTCCATTTTCCTCATCTAACTTGTTCAAGTTGTTGCCAACAGAAGCACGCGAAGAAAAAGGACTCTTGCTACTTCTGTGATTCAAAACATTCTGGGGGTTCGGTTCTCTAACGTGCTGTAATTTCTTGAATTTCTTGCATCCTAGATGCAAGGAAAGTTTCTAGTAGTAATAAAAAATGAAATAAAAAAAAAAACAGAATCGCGAATTGAGAAATCTTGATATACTTTTGGATATACTTTACTTGAGATAATAATCCTTACAATACTAATGTATTGTCTACTCACTGGATTTTGAATTCGATTGGATAGGAATACAGGAAATCAATTAGTAGTTATGGAAGGGGCGGAGGAGACTTTGGGTACGAATTTATGTAAATTTTTGAGTACTCAGGAATTCAATCAATCTAATACCGCTTGAATGGAGAATTTTACAGATTTTACATATCAAATAGACAAATATAGAAAAAAAAATAGAGTAAAAAAAAATTCTTTCTTTTAGTTTTGTTTTGGTAAGACCCAATTTTTAGACTTTTGACTTAATGAAGAATAACAAAAGAAAGAGTAGGTCTTATTTACATCTTATTCAAATTTTCTTGAGACGTCTAAGTCAAGGGTTTACCTACGTATTTTGTTTTTACTTAATCTTTTCCGATTCTAATAGCAATCATCTAAGTGGGTCTTATACTTAAAATGAAATTCATTTTAATTGGCTTTTTGGACTGTTTCTTTCAGCAAAAGTATTGGACAAACCTCTTTTTTTATTCTTTTTGACTCTTCCCCATTCATTCTGCTATTATTATTGAATAATAATGGAAAAATTGATTCATAGAACTAGGGGACATAATTTACATGGATATAGTAAGTCTCGCTTGGGCTGCTTTAATGGTAGTCTTTACATTTTCCCTTTCCCTTGTAGTATGGGGAAGAAGTGGACTCTAGACTAGAGGTACTACTTACTAATTGAGTTGATAAAGAAAACTGTAGTAATTTAGATCGTTCTACAAAGACTTTTTTATTTTTTTACTATTTCAATTTGAAATTGAATTGGTACGTTATGGACATTCCATAGAGTTATAATGAATATCTAGATTAGTCTTCTATATCTTTATACAGTAGAACTTTACACACTAAAATAAAAAAAAAATCGATAGAATAGTAGAAAGAACTATAATTATATAGTTCTTTCTACTATTCCGCTCTTATAGAAAATACTACGGATTCTAGTCCACTCATTTCATCTAAGCCGCGAAATTGGACTCTGTTTCCATTTTTTTTTTGCAATCATTTAATTTATGAAAACTAAGAAGTCCAATTTGATTCAAATTAATCACTTTGACTAACAGTTTTTACATATATTATAAACAAAAAAGCAGTAGGAACTAGAATGAAGAGTGCAGTAGCAATAAATGCGAGAATATTTACTTCCATAAGATCGTCGTTTCGTTTTTCTTTACTTCGCAATAACTTCGGGATTTAATCCCATAGAAATGATCAACCTTTCCCCTCGAAATTCAATGGGTGGATTTCAAGTCGATGATATCGAATTAGAGTAATATTTTGAATAACAATATCTGAGTTATTAAATCGATTCGTCGTCGAAAATGGAATAGTATAACACAGAAAGATCTTTTATCCATAGCAAATTCCAAAAAAGGATGGAATTTGAATTTGAAACAACCTATCTCATTCAAATTCAAATTTTTCATTGAGGTTACACAAATCGAAAAAAAAAAAAAAGATACTTGTCAGAGTAAAAGGATTTTATCAAAGCAAAAAAATTAATTTTGTATCGTACAAATAAAAATTTCCATTTCTCTATGTCTTATAGATAAAGATATGGTTCTCTATTCAATTTCATTCATTACATAGATTACATAGACGGATCGAGAGAATAAAAAAGCCCCGAATTCAGTACGATATCTCTCGGAATCCAATCCTGAATGAATAGGACGCTTTTGGAATTCAATTATCCTATTTGTCTCCTCTTTCATACAAACAACAATACCAAATTAATGACAATAAAAAAAATGGATGTATAGATTGATGTATTTTTGTATTAAATTATTGATTTAAATCCGTCGGGACTGACGGGGCTCGAACCCGAAGCTTCCGCCTTGACAGGGCGGTGCTCTGACCAATTGAACTACAATCCCAGACAAATGAAATAAAGTGTACAATATACATATTCTTATGGATTTCATTCAAACCCCTTCTTTATATTTCTATTTAAATTCGAAATTGGAATGGCCGCGTTGTAAGGGGGGCAGGTAATATATTGATTGATATTTCCATGGATATCCACTTTATAAGATAAGGCAGGATTAGATTAATAGTCATCGCATCTTTTTTTGTTATTTCAAATCCAAATCGATTGCTAATAACTCTTTCACTCACACTGAAAAACGAGTCTTTTTTTCTTTCCATTCCTCTTTCTTTTTCTTAGACTTTATACTTCAAAATCCTGATCTGAATCTAGATTATTAGCAAGATCCTTATCCTAATTTGTACGAAAAAAGAAAGCAAATCAAATAAATAACAAGTAGAGCAGAAATTTGTACTTTTTTCTGTATCAGGCATTAATTTTGAGAGAAGAAAGGTGTTATATCATTTCATGGCGGATCCGTGAATTATTGGGCCGAGCTGGATTTGAACCAGCGTAGACATATTGCCAACGAATTTACAGTCCGTCCCCATTAACCGCTCGGGCATCGACCCAGGAAGAATCCATTTATTTCAGACTTATTAATAATTCATGATCCACTTCCTTTCGTAATACCCTACCCCCAGGGGAAGTCGAATCCCCGCTGCCTCCTTGAAAGAGAGATGTCCTGAACCGCTAGACGATGGGGGCACATTTGCTTGACTATCAGCAGACTATGTTCATAGTATGCTGAGTTTTTTGAAATTGTCAATATAATGAAATTGTATGATTAGATTGGAAAGATACTTTCAGGGAGTGATTGGTCTCTCAGAAAACCAAGCCAGCAAAGAGGCGAAATGAGATTTCGCCCTCTTTTTTTTCATTGATTCACTCATTGTATTGTTAAGATATATAGGCATATGATATGTCTATCTCAGACTTAACCAGTAAATTAATAAATGATAAATCTGGAAATCGGGGAAGAGGGATAAAGATGAACGAACCAGTTATCCAATTTTTTTAAGAATTTGGTTTTAGTTTAGGTAACAACTCAAATCTTTTCATCAGTGATTTCTTTAAATATCTTAGGTCGAGGTCAAATTTGTAGGTACATCTATCAATCAAATGAATTTGGTTATGGTGGTGGTCAATTAAATTAGGTTTGGTCTTGAAAGGATTCATTGCATTGATTTTTCATTTCACTATCAATAAAGCATTTTTTTTCTTATATTCACTAGTTTATTTAATACTCACTAGATAAACCCAGTTTTTCATGTATGAATTAGCTATTTAAAGTGTCCTTTGTACAGTTAAAAGAATAATCATTTTTTTTTAAGAAACAAAAATGGATTATTTACTATATTAATTATTTACTTTACTATAGTAATTA